AGTCAAAGAGGGGATCAATCCCGTGAAAGATGGGATCAGTAAATTAAAACCCACCGACCCTTCATCTTTGTGAGATCGTCAATAGTGTACCGAAGGCGTCTTTAGAGTATACCGAATCAGTATAGCTATCCTTCTTCTGACACAGCAATGCAATTTCAATCCGTATTTAAAAGAAGGAATCTAATTCTTTTCTTTATTCCTTAATCTATACTATACAGAAAGACGTGCCATTCAATATTGAATTCCAGTAGTATAGGATTTTTTTTAGACTAGAAACAAATGCTCGAATAAAGTGTGAGTTGGACGGGTTGGATTCCAATAATTTAGAAAAGAAATTCTGAAATTCCTATTAAGTTAATTATACTCTATTTTGCATATCATACGGTTTTAGAAAAGGAAGGGTGGGGTTTTGCTCGATTTAATTTCAATTTTTAGTAGTACAATAACACTAGTAGATAGTATTTCATGAAAAAAAATAGAACAAACTTAGAACAATCCATATTTGTAATGAAAGCACTGTTGCATTAGACATTGTGGCATTAGAGGCAAAGGTGACTCGATAAAGGTTTGTTTTTTTTAGAGCTATAATATCATGCGATGCTTTTGTTCTTCTCATTCGATCTATTCTGTGGAATTAATGAACCCACCAGTAAATCGAATGAATTAAAGGAAAGTAAAAGGGGTGTTATAAGGCCCTTCGTTCCAAACAAAAAAAATGGAATCGAAACAATTTGAAAAAGAAATGATCAAAACAAAATAAATATATAAAGAAATAGAATATATAAATAGAAAATAAATATAGAATTTGAAAATTCTATATATTTTATCGTGATTCGAAGAGAGTTTCATTTAAAAATAAAATGACATGATACAATTATTTTGACGATTACTTTATTCAGTAGTTGCTCTATGAATCCGTGGAGCCGGATCGAAATAGTAGGATTCATAGATGTCAAAGATGATGAACCACTTTTTTACTTCTGTCACTATATCTTTGTTTGTGCCGTCTATATAATGAATGATATGATAAATGAAATCAAAAGCGTTCATTGGGACTAAATTTGTAAATTGGTCTTTTTCTTCTCTTGTATTTATAAAAAAAAAAGAAACTTAGGTAAGTGTTTCATAAACATATGTATAAATAGAACGTATCCCATTTAGCTTCTTTATGCCTACTATAACTAGTTATTTCGGTTTTCTCCTGGCGGCTTTAACTATAACCTCCGCTTTATTTATTGGTCTGAGCAAGATACAGCTTATTTGAGCTTGATTGAATTTTTCATTCAATTGAATGAAAAAAGAAATGTTTTTTTGCGAGATTCCTGGCAGTCCACGGTTCCTTCCCATGTAATTTGTAATTTCTGGTTATTGAGATTCCTGGATGATTTGGATTAATATTTAGAGATAGATATTACCCCCCCTTTATTTATCCACCCCTTCAAAAAAAATAGAAATGATTGAAGTTTTACTATTTGGAATCGTGTTAGGCTTAATTCCTATTACTTTGGCTGGATTATTCGTAACTGCATATTTACAATATAGACGCGGTGATCAGTTGGACCTTTGATTAAGTAACATCTCTTTTTAATTAAAAAAGCCTTAGCCTCTTTTTTTTTTTGATTGACCTCCTCCTTTCTTTAATCCGTAGGGGGTCAAATCAAATTCGGGCTGCTGCTGGAGCTATAAAAGTTATTTTATTATAATTCGACCCACCCAAGAAGAACAGAAGCACGCTCTGTAGGATTTGAACCTACGACATCGGGTTTTGGAGACCCGCGTTCTACCAAACTGAACTAAGAGCGCTTCCTTATCACAATATAAAAAACTGTATAGAAAAGAATTTATTTGTAACCCCCCACAATATCTTGGATGCATATAGTATCATATGTTATTATGTATGTCCAATTTTAATTGATCTCAATTGATCCTTCATTACTGCACATGGGAGAAGTAATAGATAGGGATGACAGGATTTGAACCTGTGACATTTTGTACCCAAAACAAACGCGCTACCAAGCTGCGCTACATCCCTTTCAATTGACCTACAGTGTCATTGTAGAGAATCCCCGCCTTGTTTTCCACATCGTAATTTCCTCGATTAATATACCTCTTGCCATTTCTTCTTTTTCGTCTCATATAACATATTCTCATATAACACATATAATATAAAGAAGAAAAAAATCCAATTAAATTAATTAACAATAAATAGATATATATTAATATTATATCGGTAATGTTCAGAAAGTACGTGGGCGTCTTTTTCTGTAAAAAAACGAAATAAAATCTACCGGGTCGTTCAATATATCCATTTTAGTTAGGGATTCTGCGTACAACTACAAGCGATCCTTAATGACACATGTATCTGATTATATATTATTACAATAAAAATAAGGAGTATTTTCAATGCGAGATCTAAAAACATATCTCTCCGTGGCACCTGTGTTAAGCACTCTATGGTTTGGGTCTTTAGCAGGCCTATTGATTGAGATCAATCGTTTATTCCCAGATGCGTTGACATTCCCATTTTTTTCATTCTAGCTAGGTGTGAATAAGATTCGAGATACAAGAAATTCTCTGTGACTAAGCTCCTTTTTTCTTTGGATAAAAAAGTGAGAAAGAATCAAAGAAGATTTATCGGCAACGAAACCCAGGTTCCGTCGGAATTAAATTAATAGAGGTAGAGCAGAAATGTAAATAGGGATAGAGGACAGCGGCAGCATACAAGATATGTAAAGAAAATACTGGTATTTAGAACGAAACGTATTTAATTGATATTTATTAGAAATTCTTGTATTACTTATTATTATTTCTCTATTGATATTGACCGCAAATGGAAGATTTAAAAATTGAATTTCGATTCGATCGAGTCAGCAACTTCTTTTTTTCTTCTTCGTTTCGGATCAAAAATGGAAGAGTTGAGTGAATATCAAAAAAAGGGAGGTTCATGGCTAAGGGTAAAGATGTCAGAACAAGAGTTATTTTGGAATGTAACAGTTGTGTTCGAAACGATATTAATAAGAAATCGCGGGGCATTTCGAGATATATTACTCAAAAGAATCGACACAATACGCCTAGTCGATTGGAATTGAGAAAATTTTGTCCCTATTGTTACAAGCATACGATTCATGGGGAGATAAAAAAATAGAGAAAATTGGACGCGTGTGTAATCCCTACAAGGAACAGGAATAAATTATCTAATTCTAATTTAATAATTACATACATAATAAATAAACTAAAAAAAATTGAATCCTATTTGATCCCAAATTCAATTAGAATTTAGAAATAGGATTTTAAAGATAAGGAATAAACCATGGATAAATCCAAGCGACTTTTTATTAAATCCAAGCGATCTTTTCGTAGGCGTTTGCCCCCAATTGGGTCGGGGGATCGAATTGATTATAGAAACATGAGTTTAATTAGTCGATTTATTAGTGAACAAGGAAAAATATTATCTAGACGAGTGAATAGGTTGACTTTGAAACAACAACGATTAATTACTGTTGCTATAAAACAAGCTCGTATTTTATCTTTGTTACCTTTTCTTAATAATGAGAAACAATTTGAGAGAACTGAGTCGACTCCTAGAACCACGGGTCCTCGAACTAGAAATAAATAGAATCAAAAATCAATCTGAGTTGTGGTTCAGATTGGAATTTTGATTCTATTGCAATTGAGGAATTTTTTTTATTCGAAAAAATGAGAGAATGAAAATTTGATTGTCGCGGCGTAAGAAAAAAATGAGTAAGAAAAAGAAATTTTCTTTTTTTTTTTTTGTTCATTCTTTAACTATATTTTGAATTAATTCCATTTATCATAGAAATTTTCTACCCTATCTTCCCGGAGCTAATTCTCCGGGGCCCCATTTAAATCAGTATGGTGTATTCCTTCTAATAATATACTATACTTTCTTAAGAATCTTATTGGAAATCATGTAAAGACAATTCGTATTTGATATTGCTATTTGTGCAAGTATTTTACGATTAAGAAGTGATTGCCTCTTGTACAGATCATGTATTGATCTACTATAACTATAGGATACCCCCATCTTACGAATTGCTGCATTTATCCGACTGATCCACAAACGGCGAAAATTTCTCTTTTGCCTGCCCCTATCCCGATGAGCAGAAACCAAGGCTCTCATTTTCTGTTGAATAGTACTTCGAGTAAGTCTTGAATGAGTCCCTCGAAAAGTTGATGCAAATAAACGAATTTTTGTTCTACGTCTCCGAGCTACATACCCTCGTCTAATTCTGGTCATTGAATCAAATGAAACTTTGATGAATAACTAATTTCTTTTTTTCTTTCAGTCATTCTTTTTCCCTTTCCTGGTCTATTAATAACAAAACGGATTCTTCCAATGTATAAAAAAAAATTCCAATGGCTTTTGCTACTATGACCTTCCCGACCACAATTTTTCCAGGTATTTAACCTCGAAACGAAATAAAATAATCAATTAATTTTTTTGATACTAAATAGCAACAAAGAAATTAAATAGAGGCAATTATAAATTAAGTTGAATATAGTATTAAAGTATCAATAAATAGCAAAGGTAAATCGAGAAATTGTGGGTTCCGTCGTTTCTATGGTTGCTTCTTAAACGGTGAGGTCCTCTCTATACACCGGAGCCCCTTCCCTCAGTAATCAATGTTAAATGTTATTAGTAACTTGTACAGTTCACATTCTTTGACTCTACCCATGAATTATCTAGTAATAGGTCTTTTCACAATGAGATCTACCCATACAGTAACGGTATTTAATTACAAAGGTTGGCTAGGTAACTGACCCTGTTAGTCCGTTATTGCAAGAGTGGGAGCCTAATTCTTTTGCTTCTTAAATATGGTTTCCCCCGCTTAATGAATAACCATTTGCTACCAATGGGGAATTGCTTCTCATCTCCAATTGAGGTGATTGGATTTGCACCAATAGAAACCATAAATTTAATACATAATGGCACAACGAGAGTTTTAGATATATATTGAATTCTTCCAGAATATTCGCTGGTCATTGATACTGGAAAAAATTGTTCTTTAATTTAGTTCCAACTCCTGATCTGAACGAGTCGCACATACACCCTAGTACATGTTCCTCGACGCTGAGGACATCCCCGAAGAGCGGGGGATTTTGTTACATTTTTTATTGGCTGTCTTGTGTTTCTAATAAGTTGTTTAATAGTTGGCATGCTAAATCCTATATAAAATGGGCTGGTTTAGATCAATCCTAACCAGATTATTCTGAATTATTTCGATTTTACTTTTTACCTTACCCTATTTTACCCCGGTAAGAAGATAAAATAGGAAATTTAGGTTCGGTTCGTCCGAATCCAAGTTATGGTTCAAAAAGGACTCGCATATTTACGCGAAATCCCCGGTGTTTTCGACCGCTACAAAATCAACAATTCCATGAGCTTGGGCTTCTGTTGCTGACATAAAAACATCCCTTTCCATATCTTCGGATACAACCCACAATGGGTTGCCCGTTCTTTGTACATAAACCCTTGTGAGGGTTTCGCGGAGTTTCAGAAGTTCTTCCGCTTCTAGGACAAATTCTCCTGTTTGTGCCTCATAAAAAGAACTAGCAGGTTGGTGGATCATTACCCTGATGATATAACATAATTAATGGTTCCTTGATCTCATCTCATATGATCGGACAAAGGAAAAAGATAAAGAATACCAAGAATAAAATTCTTATATTATAGAATTTAACAACCGTACAGGCATTTTTGTGCATTGCATACGGCTCCACAGTGGACTTTACTTTTCCTTTCCGTCGAGCAAAAAAAGGAAATAGGATACATTCCAAATGATTAAGTGACCCATTTACCACCCTTCTTTTCGGGGGAGTTAAAAAATACTATGATGGTTCCGTTGCTTTCTATATTTATAATTTATCTCATATGTGATTCAGCAATCCCAAAGTTTCTTTTTAATCCGATCAAAGTAAGTAAAAAAAAGATCTTTTTTTTTTTCATTTTAGTACTCTTTCATAACATAAATATTCGATCGAAAGATACTTATGGTGTGAAAACAAAAAGGTTTGTGACGCTGAAATGACCCCCGGATAGATAAGATAAAATCAGAATATCCTTTAGTCAGTCTCATATTACTCGCCCGATACACAATTTCATGTTATGAAAAAACAAAAAGAGTTTGTTCATATCGAACTCGAAGTGCCATGCTATTATTACTGAATATTATTATTCATTTAATATTACATATCGCGAAGGCATAGTCTTCTTTTTTCTCTTAAATATAAATAAAAAACGCATTGGCGCCAAGCGTGAGGGAATGCTATACGTTTGGTAATTTCTCCTCCGACCAGGAGGAAAGATCCCATTGAAGCGGCTAATCCCATGCATATTGTATGTACATCTGGTGGCACAAATTGCATAGTATCATAAATAGCTACTCCGGGGATTACCCACCCGCCGGGCGAGTTTATAAACAAAAAAAGATCCCGGGTTTCGTCCTCTAGACTGAGATATACCATCAGACCGATAAGTTGGTTTGAGATCTCGCTATCAACCCCTTGTCCTAAAAAAAGTAATCTTTCTCGATGAAGTCGGTTGATTAGGACAAAAATTTATCCCTTATGAACCGTACACGCACCTTTTGATGCATACGGTTCAAAAAAAATTGTGAAAAAAGAATCAATGTGTTGATTCCAGCCCGCCTTCCTTTTTTATAGTAGGACTTTTCTACCTCCTAATGTAATAAAGAGGCTTTTTCGTCTATTTTTTTTAGAAAGGTTTTTTCTTTTTTGTTCGCCTCTCCGTAAAAAAGAAAAGAATCCACTAAACTTATTGAATTAACCTCTCATTGATGTATTGTTTCATCGAAATCTAATCCAAATTACGATGTAATTTTCTTGTTCCTGAATGGGCCTCCTCAATTATTTAATTATTTTAGGTTTATGTTCTACTCCGGGTAAAGATCCGCCCGACTTCAATTTGTACATATAGGACAAACGATCCCAATACCGCTTTTTTTGGTATGACTTTTTTTTCAACGCATTTCGTGCCTTTCTTACGACAAATATTCGATGGAGTCATAGTAATCAATATTATTTCATTGATTGGCAGTTTAGTTTGAGATCGCCTATATGTTATAAAGTAATCGTTTAGGATACAAGTGGTAATCATATCTGGATTACCAACTGGGTATTTTCTGAACGGAGCCTGGATACTTCATTTTATTGGATTGGTCCAACTAAGCCAACCATAAATTTGGATAATGAATAATATTAATATTGATCTTGACCCCCTAGGATCTAATTTTCACGCTCCAAATTATTGAATTGGTGGTTCAAGCAATTTTTTTGGCGAAACAGAGGGTATCTCGACCGGGGGAGAGAACGGGAAAATTCCATATGACCCAATATGTCTGACAAGTCGCACTATACGTCAACCCAAACTGCATCTTCCTCTCCGGGAATCCGAAAAGGTACTTTTGGAACACCAATAGGCATCAACTGAAAGAAAAGGGAGTTAAGTACTATATTTTACTTTGATGTGGAAACGTAATGTCGTATTTTATCCTTAGATTAGAAAGTTTCTAGAGTAAGACGAAATAAATAAAGGAAAATTTTTACGAATGGGTCGAGCTGCTCGAATAATGACCAAGTATCTACGCATTCGCTCATATAAAATGGGACCAATCCCCCATTGCGTATTGGTACTTATCGGGTATAGAATAGATCTGCTTATCTTTGTTCCTACGAACGGAATTGTTCCATTATTACCAATGAAGTGGAATTAAAAAAATATGAACCCTTGCTCCGAAATAATCCATTGAAAGGGAGAGGTCCATAGCATAGTCTACCAATGCGATAAAGTTACATAGTGTCTATTTTTCTTTGATAAAGGGGTATTTCCATGGGTTTGCCTTGGTATCGTGTTCATACCGTCGTATTGAATGATCCCGGTCGGTTGCTTGCTGTACATATAATGCATACAGCTCTCGTTTCTGGTTGGGCCGGTTCAATGGCTCTCTACGAATTAGCCGTTTTTGATCCCTCTGACCCCGTTCTTGATCCAATGTGGAGACAGGGTATGTTCGTTATACCCTTCATGACTCGGTTAGGAATAACCAACTCATGGGGTGGTTGGAGTATTACAGGAGGGACTATAACGAATCCGGGTATTTGGAGTTACGAAGGTGTGGCCGGGGCACATATTGTGTTTTCTGGTTTGTGCTTCTTGGCAGCTATCTGGCATTGGGTATATTGGGATCTCCAAATATTCTGTGATGAACGTACAGGGAAACCCTCTTTAGATTTGCCTAAGATCTTTGGAATTCATTTATTTCTCTCAGGATTAGCTTGCTTTGGATTTGGTGCATTTCATGTAACAGGCTTGTATGGTCCTGGAATATGGGTGTCCGATCCTTATGGACTAACCGGAAAAGTACAATCTGTAAATCCTGCGTGGGGAGTGGAAGGTTTTGATCCTTTTGTTCCGGGAGGAATAGCCTCCCATCATATTGCAGCGGGTACGTTGGGCATATTAGCGGGCCTATTCCATCTTAGTGTCCGCCCGCCCCAACGTCTCTATAAAGGATTACGGATGGGTAATATTGAAACAGTCCTTTCCAGTAGTATTGCTGCTGTCTTTTTTGCAGCTTTTGTTGTTGCTGGAACTATGTGGTACGGCTCCGCAACTACCCCGATCGAATTATTTGGTCCCACTCGTTATCAATGGGATCAAGGATACTTCCAACAAGAAATATATCGAAGGGTTGGTGCCGGACTAGCCGAAAATAAGAGTTTATCAGAAGTTTGGTCTAAAATTCCCGAAAAATTGGCTTTTTATGATTACATTGGAAATAACCCAGCAAAAGGGGGATTATTTAGAGCAGGCTCAATGGACAACGGGGATGGAATAGCCGTTGGATGGTTAGGACATCCCATCTTTAGAGATAAAGAGGGACGCGAGCTGTTTGTACGTCGTATGCCTACTTTTTTTGAAACATTTCCAGTAGTTTTGGTAGATGGAGATGGAATTGTAAGAGCCGATGTTCCTTTTAGAAGGGCAGAATCCAAGTATAGTGTCGAACAGGTAGGAGTAACTGTTGAGTTCTATGGTGGCGAACTCGATGGAGTCAGTTATAGCGACCCCGCTACTGTGAAAAAGTATGCTAGACGCGCTCAATTGGGTGAAATTTTTGAATTAGATCGCGCTACTTTGAAATCCGATGGTGTTTTTCGTAGCAGCCCAAGGGGTTGGTTCACTTTTGGACACGCTTCGTTCGCTTTACTCTTCTTTTTCGGACATATTTGGCATGGTGCTAGAACCTTATTCAGAGATGTTTTTGCTGGTATTGACCCGGATTTGGATGCTCAAGTGGAATTTGGAGCATTCCAAAAACTTGGAGATCCAACTACAAAGAGACAAGTAGTCTGATACAATATTACTCTTATATTTTTCGCCTCTTTTATGATTTAACTTTGACATAGAGTACCGAAGAAATCTTGATTTGAATCGCCGACCTTTCTTTTATTCTTGTCCTTTCTTAACTTAATCGGGGAGATGTTCCCAAATGAACAGGTGTGGAAGCTATAATTGTAAACCACGATCGAATTTATGGAAGCATTGGTTTATACATTCCTCTTAGTTTCGACTCTAGGAATTATTTTTTTCGCTATATTTTTCCGAGAGCCGCCTAAGGTTCCGACTAAAAAATGATTTTTTATTATCTTACATTATCTAAATTGAAGTAAAGTAATGAGCCTACCAATATGGTAGGCTCATTACTTTACTTCAACTAGTCTCCGTGTTCCTCGAATGGATCTCTTAGTTGTTGAGAGGGTTGCCCAAAAGCGGTATATAAGGCGTACCCAGTAAAACTTACAAGTAAACCAGATATAAAGATGGCGACTAGAGTTGCGGTTTCCATTATTATAAAATTTCAAGACCACAATGGATCTATGATAAGATCGTTTATTTACAACGGAATGGTATACAAAGTCAACCAATCTCAACTAATGCAATAGGATTTATGGCTAC